CCATGGAAGTACATGCCACTTAGCCAAAGAAAGATAATGGAGAGTTGACCGAAATGGGCACTAAATACTTTTCGAGAGATCTCTTCCAAATCGCTGGTATGGCTATCGAAATCGTGAGCATCGGCATGTAGGTTCCAGATCCAAGTAGTAGTATCGGGGCCCTTAGCTATTGTTCTTGAGAAATGGCCGGGTCTGGCCCATTGCTCGAAAGAAGTTTTTATGGGATCCCTATCTACCAAAATTTTGACTTCTGGTTCCGGCGAACGAATAATCATTGAGTCCTCCTCTTTCCGGACAACACATATAAAGAGACCTGCCAACAGCCAAGAAATTGGCGAACCTACGAGAGATTCGAATTATTTTATCTCCCCTATATTTTTTTCTTTAGTTATTCACTAGAGCAATTATGATCTGGAAGTCGCTCCGGGGCAAGTGTTCGGATCTATTATGACATAGCCGCGAGGCGCTCAACGGACCTTCTTAGGTTTTGAATTGACGCAAAAACAATTTTTGTGCAATCGGGTGTATTCATATCTCAATTTTAAGTTAAGTTCCTAAATCGAATGACTTAAAATTTCATGTCTTACATATTATATTAATCTCTTCCCAATCGCGCGAGTAGTTATTACTAAGAGACATACTGGTATCTATATTGAGTCATTCGAGGATCTCTTTTATTAGTTTTCGTTTTATTTTAATAGCAGAAAAAAATTCTCTACTGTTGTCCCTACGAAATACCGGAAGAACGAGCTTAGAGGGGATATAATGAAATTATTTGATTGATTCTTCCCAGAGGAGTGCTCCATGTTATTTAATGGAATAAGGTCAACAAACAAATTATAACAAATAGAAAAAAATTCTAAATCATAATAATATAATATTCTATAGTGTCTATAGTATTTAGTGCTCTTATTCGAAACGCCTCGTGATCTTCAACCAATTATGCGCTTCAATATAATTACCAGGAGTAAGTGCTATAGCTTGTTTCCAATACTCAGCGGCTTGATCGAACCAAGCCTCCGCAATTTCAGAATCTCCCTGTTGAATGGCCTGTTCTCCCCGGTCGGAATAGGCGGGTAAATTCCTTCCCTTAGAACCGTACTTGAGAGTTTCCTACCTCATACGGCTCAGCAGTCCCTTTTTTCTTTCGGCGCCCTGTTTTAGTTTTTATATACCATACCGCGGATATCTTATATCTAATTGAATGAGATTTCTCATAGATCCATCCCGGTTTCGTTTCGGGTTAACAAAAAAAAGAAAAAGTAGGTTAATTACATGAGTTTCAAACTTGAATTTTGATTAATATTAATAATCAAGTTTCGTTTTATCTTTTCTCCCACCTTCAGAAGAGTAAAGTATAGGTATTTCCCCTATCGTTAGAATTTTCTGCAAAGGTAACTATCTCGGTTTCATATCGAAATTTATATAGAATCTTTGAAAAAGCCTTTCGAAAGAAAAGACTTACTATCTTTGGGATCTGATGCTACACCGCTGCTCAATACCTTAGTGGATCGACTCTATTACATAAGTGGATTCCTAACCTTATTTCATATTAACATAAGTAAGCAGTTTTTATTGTATCGGCCCAAAACCTCGTTAATTGATCTTTACGGTGCTTCCTCTATCAATTAGATCCTTTATCCATAGAATAAAGTATCTAGGCATATCTTTTTCTTCATATTTTGACTTCTATGAAGTTTTTTTCTTTGCTACAGCTGATAAAAATCGTTGTTTTGGACGATTCATATGTAGAAAGCCTATTTGTTTCTAGTATTTAATAGCGGATTTTATCTTTCTTTTCTTTCTATAGTAGAGAGAGTCGCACGTAATGACAGATCACGGCCATATTATTAAAAGCTTGCGGTAAGAACGGATTTCGTTCGAGTGCCCGAAAATAATATTCCAAAGCTTTTGTATGTTCTCCGTTACTTGTGTGGATAAGGCCTATATTATAGAGTATATAACTTCGATCATAAGGATCGATTTCTAGCCGCATAGCTTCATAATAATTCTGTAAAGCTTCCGCATAATTTCCTTCGGATTGAGCCGACATCCGTTACGGTCGTCATTCGATTTAAAAAATCTCCGTTCCAGAACCATACGTGAGATTTTCATCTCATACGGCTCCTCCCTTGATTGTGCATAATGAGAATAATACATAGAATAAAAAAAAAAAAAGATTGAAAGATTCTCATTCTGAACCGAGCGGGGCTAGTGTTTTTGCAAGAAATCTCTAGCCAACCTTCCTGCAAAAGATCTTTTCTTACCAGCAAACGGTTGGTACTAGATAGAAAAGAAGCGGTAACTCCAACAATTTCTTTGTCCCTAACGCCTTTTAATTTCCAGGAATTAGTCACTTCAACAGTCTTCGATGGTTATACGGGTATCCAAAGTACAAACGAGATGGATTTTTGCTGTCCCAACCATTCTTGTTCGTCCCAATCTAGATAAGGAAAGGGAGTAATTTATAACAAAGTTTTCGTGTTGTTGATTCCGAAGT